AGTGAATAGATTGACCTTGAAACAACAACGATTAATTACTATTGCTATAAAACAAGCTCGTATTTTATCTTTGTTACCTTTTCTTAATAATGAGAAACAATTTGAAAGAACCGAGTCGGCCACTAGAACTCCTAGTCTTAGAGCCAGAAAAAGATAGGTTTACTCTTTCTTAACTTGAATTCAAATTCCCATCGGAACTCAAACAGGGATTGATATTTTGTTGTAAAAATCCAAGAATCCAGATTGAATTCTCGTGTCGTAAGAAAAAAAAGAATAATCTGGGAAGAAGAAATTTTTTTATTGAACGTGTTGATTCATATTTATTTTGACTACTTTCTCATATTTTATCCTATTCTATTCATTTTTATTCGACCTTCCCGGAGTTCATTCTCCGGGCAACTCCGTTTAACCGGTGGATTCCTTCGAACCTACTTCTTTTATGATCTCATTGGAAATCATATAAAGACAATTCCTATTTGATATAGCTATTTGTGCAAGTATTTTACGATTAAGAAGCAACTGTCTCTTGTACAGATCATTTATTAATCTACTATAACTATAGCATATCCCCCTTTCACGAATTGCTGCATTTATTCGAGTGATCCACAAACGACGAAAATTGATTTTTCGCCTATCCCTATCCCGATGAGCCGAAACCAAAGCTCTTATTTTTTGTTGAGTAATAGTTCGAGTAAGTCTTGAATGAGCCCCTCGAAAGCTTGATGCAAATAAACGAATTTTTGTTCTACGTCTCCGAGCGATATATCCCCGTCTAATTCTGGTCATTGAATAAATGAAACTTTAACGAATAACTAATAGATTTCCTTTCTTTCAGTTATTCTTTTGCCCCTTTCCTAGTATATTAATAACAAAACGGATTTTTCCAATGTATAAACTAAAAATTCCAATGGCTTTGGCTACTATAACCTTCCCAACCACGATTTTTTCTTTTTTCTAGGCATTTCACCTCGAAATACGAAATTGTACTATACTAGGTATTAAAAAAAAAAAAATAGCAATGATAAAGAAATAGTGGATTCCATCGTTTCTATGGTTACTTCTTAAACGGTGAGGTCTTCTCTATACACCGGAGCCTTTACTTCATTTAATCAATGTTATTGCTAACTTGTATAGTTCACATTCTTCGGCTCTACCCATGAATTATCCAGTAATAGGTCTTTCACAACGAGTTCTACCTATACAGTAACGGTATTTAATTATGAAGGTTGGCTAGGTAGCTGACCCTGTTAGTCCGTTCTTGCAAGAGGGGTCTATGTTAACTAAGATTTCCTCCGCTTAATGGATAACCATTTGCTACCAATGGAGAATTGCTTCTCATCTTGAATTGAGGTGAGTGGATTTACACCAATAGAAACCATAAATTTCATACACGATAAAAGGGATATGATCCATTTTCTTATTTTTAGATAGGAAATGTAGTTTGTTTTTCCGTTCTATCCTATTTAATCATTGATATTCGAACATTGTTCTCTTTGCTTTGTTCTAGTTCATGATCTGAACGAGTCGCACATACACCCGAGTACATGTTCCTCGACGCTGAGGGCATCCCCGAAGCGCGGGGGATTTCGTGACATTTCTAATTGGCTGTCTTGTATTTCTAATAAGTTGTTTAATCGTTGGCATATTGAATCATATACATAATGGGCTGGTTTAGATCGATCCTAACCGGATGATTTTGAATTACTTTTATTCAATAGAATCGTAAATAAAAGCCATAGAATATTAATATGAAACTCGTCAGGGGTAATTTCAAATCACGAATTGACGCGAAATCCAGGCTATTGTCATTCAACCGCTACAAGATCAACAATTCCATAAGCTTGGGCCTCTGTTGCTGACATAAAAATATCTCTTTCCATGTCTTCGGATATAACCCAGAAGGGTTTGCCCGTTCTTTGTACATAAACCCTTGTCAGGGTTTCACGTAGTTTCAGCAGTTCTCCCACTTCCAGGATGAATTCTCCCGTGGCTACTTCAGAAAAAGAACCAGCAGGTTGATGGATCATTACCCTGATGATATAAGATAATAAAAGGTTTTTCTATTTCGCATGATGAGGGGAAGATAAAAGAAAGAGAAAAGAATAACAAGAAAAAAAGATAGAATCGAACAACCGTACGGGCATTATGCATTGCATACGGCTCTAGAATAAAATTGACCCTTACCGTCCAGAAAAAATAGGATCGATCAGACCCCGATCGGTAAATGATCAACTTACCACCCTTCCTTTCGGAGGAATTCAAAAATACTATGATGGCTCCGTTGCTTTATATATTTATTATTTAATATATTTTTTTGTCTGTGATTTGTCTGTGATTCAGCAATCCCAAAGTTGCTTTTTTTTGATCAAATAAACGAAGGAAAAAAGAATCTTGCTTTTTTTTCGCTATTGTTAAGAGACCTCTGGTGTGAAAAAAAGTTTGTGACGCTGAACTGGACTTCCGATAAGAAAATCGGAAATACCTTTTTCTCATATTACTC